TTCTTTGTACATAATAGAAAAACTATATGACAAAGATATTTCTAATTTTTGGATAAATACTAATGAAAAAAGAAAGTGCAATTTAAACAATGAATTGAAAAGACGAATCCAAATTCTAGAAAAAAATGAGGTATCCTCTAGTCTGGATATTCTTGAAAAAAGAACCATATTATGTGATGATGAAAAAAAAGAAAAATGCTTGCCAAAAGCATATGATCCTTTTTTCAACGGACCATATCGAGGAACGAGAAAAGAATTAGATTCACGTACAATCATGAATATTTATAAAGATACAGAAGATTTAGTAGAATTCTTTTTTATAAATAAGATTCATGATCTATTTCTTAATTATTTCGTAGAATTGCACTGTCAATCATTTTTGAATTTTATAGGAGAAAAAGGAATTGATTCAGAAAATCAAGCAAAATATTTGCAATTTATATTTGATGTAATTACAACACAAACAAAAGATAAAAAAACACTGAAAAATAAATCTATTGGAATTAGAATAAAAGAAGTCAGTAAAAAGGTTTCTCGATGGTCATACAAATTAACCGAGAGTTTTATAGACGAGGAAGAAGAAAATGAACATGATGAATATTTGGAGGAAGACGAACATGAGCTTTATTCAAGAGGATTCAAACGTGTGACAGTTTATAACGATTATGATGATGATAATGATCCAAATGCGGACAGTGATTATAAAATGGCAGAGATTTTTTTGCTACGTTACTCAAAAGAATCGGATTTTCGTCGCAATCTAATCAAAGGATCCATGCGCGCTCAAAGACGTAAAACAGTTATTTGGAACTTCTTTCAAGGAGATGCACATTCACCACTTTTTTTGGATCGTATAGACAAAATCTATTTCTTTTTTTCTTTTGATATCAAAAAACTGAAGAATGTAATTCTTAGTATTTGGATGGGCAGAGAACAAGAATCAGAATTTAAAATAGGAAATCTTGAAGATGAAGATACAAACGAACAGCTAAGAATATCAGAAGTTTGGGAGAGCTATCTAATTCCTCACATATTAAGAAGTTTGATATTATTAACCCACTCTTTTATTAGAAAATACATTCTATTGCCTTCATTAATAATAGCCAAAAATACTTTCCGTGTTTTATTATTCCAAATTCCCGAGTGGAACAAGGATTTTCAGGAATGGAAGAAAGAAACCCATATTAAATGCACCTATAATGGTATTCAATTATCAGAAAACAAATTTCCCCAAGGTTGGTTACTAAATGGTATTCAGATAAAGATTCTATATCCTTTCTGTCTAAAACCTTGGAGAAAATCTAAGGCACAATCTCATCATAAAAATCTAATGAAAAAAAAAGAGAAAAAAATAAATTTTTATTTTTTAACAGTCTGGGGACTGGAAGCGGAGGTTCCATTTGGTCCTCCCCGAAAACAACCTTCTTTTTTTAAACCTATTTATAAAGAAATCAAAAAAGAAACAAAAAATATGAAAAAGATATTTTTACAAGTTTTAAAATATTTAAATAAAGGAATAAAATCCTTTCAAAAAATTAGAAAAGAAGAAACAAAAGGGGTCATCAAAATAGTTCAAGTTATCAAATTAATAATGAAAAAAGTTAATACAATTTTCTTATTTGAATTGAGGAAAGAAAAAGCATATGAATCGAACAAGAACAAAAAAGATTTCAAAAGAAATAATCAGATTATTTGCGAATCGTCCGTTCTAAATCGAACGATTAATTCGTTAGATTATTCACTAATAGAAAATAGAACGAAAGGTCTTTATGATAAGACAATCAAAATAAGAAATCAAATTGAACGAACTACAAAAGAAAAAAAAGAAATAGTTCTAAATTCTGATAAGAAAGGATCAGGATCACAGAAACCTATTTGGAAAATATTAAAAAGTAAAAATATCCGATTAATGCGTAAATCATACTACTTTATCCAATTTTTCATTGAAAAAATATATATAGATATTTTGCTATGTATCATTACCTTTTCTAAGATTAATGCACAACTTTTATTTGAATCAACAAAAAAGATCTTTAATAAATCCATTTACAACAATGAAATAAAGAATAAAATAAATAAAGAACAAGAAGGAATTGATAAAAAAAATCAAAATACAATGAATTTTCTTTTGACTATAAAGAAATTGTTTTCAAATACTGAAAATACTAAGAATAGCAATCAAGATCCCAATAATTATTGGGACTTATCTTTCCTGTCCCAAGCATATGTTTTTTACAAAATATCACAAAACCAATTAATTAATAAATCTCTATTGAGATCTGTACTTCAATATCAAGGGAGCTATCCTTTTTTTAAGGATAATTTCAAAGACTATTGTATCATGCACGGAATATTTAATTACAAATCAACACATAAGAAAATTAATACGTATGTAATAAACGAATGGAAAAACTGGTTAAAAGTTCATTATCAATACGCTTTATATAAAAAAGAAAGGTCTCGATTAGTACCTAAAGAATGTCAAAATACAATTAATGAACATCGTATGATTCAAAACAAGCAATCAAACCAATTGGATTTATATAAAAAATACCAATTTATTTCTTTAATGAATAAAAATGACTATGAAGTGAATTCATTTATGAGTAAAAAAGACAAATGGAAAAAACATTACAGATATGATCTTTTAACATCTAAATACATAAGCTTCCCTAATTTATATATTTCTGGATCAACATTAGAAAGAAACGGGGACCAAGAAATTACATATCATTCCAATATATTAAAACCTGAATACTTTTATGTATTGGTAAGTATACCTAGTAATGATTATATAGAAAAAGAATATCTTATTGATAGTAATACAAATTTAGATAGGAAATATTTTGATTGTAGAATTCTTAATCTTTATTTTATAGAAGATATTGATATTGAGATCTGGACCAATGCACATATTGGCATCAAGATTCAGAAAGATACTAAGACTGAAATTACTAATTTCAAAATTAATAATTTTAAAAGAATGGAAAAAAGATATCTTTTTTTTCCTACAATTGATCAAGAGATAAAACCATCCAATCAAAAAAGTTTCTTTTTTGATTGGAGGGGAATGAATAAAGAAAGGTTATATGATACTACATCAAATCATTATACTATATCCAATTCCAATCTAGAAACTTGGTTCTTCCCAGAATTTGTGCTACTTTTTGATGTATATCAAATTCGACCTTGGATCCTCCCAATCAAATCACTCTTTTTTAATTTTTCGATAAATGAAGAAAGTAAAAACATTAACATAAATACAAAGAAATCTTCTACTAAAAAAAGATTTCTTGAATTCTTCCTTGAATTCTTCAATTTCAAGCAGGAAGAAAATGAACAACAGGTACAAGAAAATCTTGTATGGAATAAAAAAAAAGAAAAACAATATAAGAGCAATAATGAACTAGATTTATTTTTCCAACAAAGAGAACTAAATTTCTTTTTAAAAAAACATTTAATTTTTCAACTAGGATCGACTAATCTCTTGCATAAACAAATAATGGACGATATCAGGATATGTTCTCTCCTACTTAGACTGAAAAAGCCAAAGGACATTGCTATAGCTTATCTTCAAAGAGATGAACTAAATCTAATTCAAATGATGATTCAAAAGGACCTAATTCTTGCAGAAGTGATAAAAAGGGGAATATTTATGATTGAACCAATTTTACTATCTATACAAAAGGGAGTAAAATCTATTATATATCAAACTATGGATATTTCTATGGATATTTCATTGGTCAATAATAATAAGCACCAAACAAAGAAAAAAAATATATATATTGAGAAAACGGGGTTTGAAAAATCCATTGCACGACACAGCAACATATTTTTGAGTGGAGACAAAAATCATTATGATTTACTTGTTCCTGAAAATATTCTATCTCCCAGACGTTGTAGAGAATTTAGAATTCAAATTTGTTTCAATTCCCGGAATTTTGATGTTGTGGATCGAAATCCAAGATTTTGCAATGAAAACAAAATAAGAAACTGTGAACAATTTTTGAATGAGAACAAACATATTAATACAGATAGAAAAAATTTCATTAAATTCAAATTGTTTCTTTGGCCCTATTATCGATTAGAAGATGTAGCTTGTATGAATCGCTATTGGTTTGATACCAATAACAGCAGTTGTTTCAGTATGTCAAGAATACATATGTATTCACAATTCAAAATGAATTAAATCCCAATGAAAAAAAAAACAAAGTAGTAAGTAGTATATGAATGAAATACAATTTTGATGTATACTAGATGAAAATAACTGTCATAATCAATATTATTATTTTTCCTGATCGGTAAAATTCACAGAAAATAAAGATAGAAATCTTAAATTATGATCAAAGATTCATTCATCTCGATTATTAAACAATCAATTATTACACAAGAAGAAAATAGTGGGTCTGTTGAATCTCAAGTATTCCATTTCACCAGTAATATACGGAGACTTACTTCACATTTAGAATTGCACAAAAGAGATTTTTTATCGCAAAGAGGTCTACGAAAAATTCTAGGAAAACGTCAACGATTATTAACTTATTTGTCAAAGAAGAATAAAGTGCGTTATAAGAAATTAATGGATCAGTTAGATATTCGGGAACCAAAAACTCGTTAATGAAATTTGAATTTCATTTCTTATTTGAATTTCTTATTATTATCCTTGTTTTTTTCATTCAATTAGGAAAGTCTCATATAAAAAAAAGAGTTCCTTTCCCAGACCCTTAGTAAGGTCATGAAATATTTCAACTTATTTATTTATTTTTTATTTCATAATGGATTTACCTGGACCAATACATGATATTATTGTAGTATTTCTGGGATAAGTTCTGTATGGAGTAGTATTACTTACCAATCTATTATTATATCCTTATATCCTGATATCCTGAATTCTATTTTGAAATACTCGAATCTTTCTTTTCTATATGTATATGAATCTAGTAAAATTAACATGAATTTCATTCGTAAACTCATATTTAATGGTTCTCAAAATGGAAATCAAAGTATCTTGGCCCTTTCTCATAAACAGATTAGAAAATCTTTTTATTCTTCAAATTTTGATAAATCATCGATTCGTCTGGTATTTACAATAGAAAATAGATGATTTATTTCATTTTTTTTCTTTTCCCAGATTGAAAATCTTTTGTGTTCAAAACTGTAATTTATAGATCCAATGTCACATTCAGTAAAGATTTATGATACATGTATAGGATGTACTCAATGTGTTCGAGCTTGCCCCACGGATGTATTGGAGATGATACCTTGGGACGGGTGTAAAGCTAAGCAAATTGCTTCTGCGCCAAGAACTGAGGATTGTGTAGGTTGTAAAAGATGTGAATCTGCTTGTCCAACGGATTTCTTGAGTGTCCGTGTTTATTTATGGCATGAAACAACTCGCAGCATGGGTCTTTCTTATTAATATGTGACAAAAACTCCACTTGAATCATTTGATTCCTCTTTACCGACAAAAGTCGGTACTCGAGAAAAGAAAATCTATTATTCTTCTCCCAAGCACGGGTTTTTCTGGTCTAATTTTATCTTGTCTTTTTAACGAGTTCTTTTCCTTGGTTAATAATACTTATTTTTTTGCCCATATTAGCGGGTTCTTCAATTGCCTTTTTACCTCATAGGGGAAAAATGGTGGTATAGTATACTCTATGTATATGTATCCTAGAGCTCCTTCTAATGACCTATTATCTAATCTTTTTTCTAGATACTAATTCTTTTTGTAGATTCAATAATTTATCAAAGAAATTTCATTTTTTGGAAAGAAAGTCTTAGAATTCTTTGACTTTCATAATTTCATTATTCTTCATTGTACAATGAAAAAAGTGAAGGTTGAATTAGAATTGTAATGAGATACATCTAAAGTTTTTGAGAACCTTTTCATTTCAATATAGGAATTATTGAAATGAAAAGGTTCTCAAAAACTCGCAAAAATTTTCATTGTGTATCAGTAGTTTATTTTATTCAATTAGATATTCATTGGAATGAAGCATAACTATGGAATCCGATTCCTAATAGATTGATCCCAAAATAGCATATCCAAATTAGAAGAAATCCTATAGAAGCGACAAATGCCGAATACGTGCTTTGATCTTGTAATCTTGTATTTTTTCTAGTATGTAAATAAATTGCAAATATGGTCCAAGTAATAAATGCCCAAGTTTCCTTAGGGTCCCAATTCCAATAAGAACCCCACGCTTCATTAGCCCATACTGCTCCAGAAAGGATGCCTATAGTTAAAAAGGTAAATCCTAAACTAATGGCACGATAACTCCAATAATCCAAACGTTGAATTAATTGATATTTGTAAAAATTTTGAAATGAGAGGAAATAAGTCATTTTTAATACACGTCCCTTTTCGTTCAAATATTCCGTATCACCAAAGAAAAACGACTTCCTTAAATTGAAAAGATTCTTGTTTTTCAAACAAGAATCTTTTTTTTTTTGAAATGTAATCACTATAAGAGCAACTGATAATAAGGATCCGCATAAAAGAGCTGCATAGCTCAATAGCATCATACTTACATGCATAATTAACCACTGAGATTGTAGAGCAGGTACTAATATTGTGGGTTGATGCATTTCAGTTGAAAGACATGACGTGGCGAAACCTTGGGTAAAAATGGCACTTGGTGCAGTTATTGCACTGACATCATTTTTATGATTCCCAAGATACGGAATCATATGAATAATAGATAAACTCCATGAAAGGAAGATTAATGATTCATATAAATTACTTAAGGGAAAATGTCCCGAATAAATCCAACGAATAACTAAAAACCCTGTTAGAGAGAAAAAAGTAGCTATCAGCCCTTTTTCTGACGAATTACGTAATCCTTCAATTTCGTAGACTAATAAGTTCATCAAATGAATCATAATCACAATTGAGATGATCGAAACGGAAATATGAGTTAATATCTGTTCTAAGGTTGCAAATATCATAAAGAAGAGTCCCTTTTAAATAATTGAGATTGGGGAGGGAATTAAACAAAATCTATTGTGTCTATATTATTAATATTAATTAATATTTTATTTGAATTTGATTTTTATTATGAAATAATTGAAATAATGAAAAAGAATATTAATGCCGCCACTCGGACTCGAACCGAGATGCTTTAGCACTGCTTCCTAAGAGCAGCGTGTCTACCAATTTCACCATGGCGGCTGACTTTCAATAATAATAAGTAATTTATATTGAATTGTCTCTATTCAATAGAGTTTAGGAAACAATGAAGAAAGATAAATTTCTATTCATATTTAAATGTTCAATATGAATAATACTTAATTGGTATCTTCTTCGGTTTTAATAAGAAACTTTTCCGTACTAGAAACCTAGCTCTTTTTTTTTTAGAATGATTTTGAGACCCAACACCTTAATATTAAAGTCTAAAGATTAAAGTATTAAAGTAGAATGAAATATTCAGATTCTTCCTTGTGTATCGTAATTGTGCTTTTCAAAATAGAAAAGCACAATTCATAGGAAATAAAAAACCC